TGGACTGGAGTTGACAAACAACCAATACCAATATTATTGTTTCTTAGTGTAGATTAGAAATTGAAATGGGGCGTGGCCAAGTGGTAAGGCAACGGGTTTTGGTCCCGCCATTCGGAGGTTCGAATCCTTCCGTCCCAGTACATATCCATTTTTTATGCTCCATTATCACTATAGAAAGAAGTAAGTCAATGGATAGGAGTAAATCCGTATTCATTTTAATATCTGTGTCTGTTCGAATCTCATTAACAAATGATCAAGTTACATATCATATAGAAATATGTTATGGAGCCGATATATTTTCTTTGAATCTCATTTTATTTAGGTATTTCGTGTTTGGCTCTAAGTAAAAATTGGAAATCTACAGAACAATTGAGGCAGGGGTGATTTCCCCTATCACCCTTTTATTCACTTTATGATAAGAGTCGATTATTGTGAAATATTACTTAATCCCATGTTAAACAAAATCTATAAATATATATCATCTAAAATATATAAAATGAGGAAATGTTTCGCTTATATGGTATGTATCGTTCTATTTCAATGACAATAATTTTTCGGTTTTTGTGAAAAAGATTTTTGATACCTTAAATTATTTAAATTCTATATTATAGAATATCTATAACAGTGACAACTCTTCAGTCTATCTGATAGATACGAAAAACCCTCCCTATTTTTTTGATTTTCGTAATCAGACGAAAAGAATAAAGATTCAAATCTTAACTTATATCATTTTTTTATCCATCTCATGAAAAAAAATTGGATTTCGTTTTTCTTTTCTTTTATCTATTTAAAATTAAATCAGTGATGAGTCAATTCAAAAAGAAAGACTTATCTTCCTATGAAGATCAAACGTCATGCTTATTGTCCAATTTTCTTCAAATTAAATAATCAAATTCAATAATGATGTCTAAATAGGAAACTTTTTCAATTTCAATTATAACTTTTATAACTTTTTTTATTAAATATTTTTAATGATTGCTTGTAAGTGGAATCTTTATTTGGTACTCAAAAAGTAGGAAATCGTTTAATCTATCCTGTTGAGTCACTTGAAGATGCAGATTCAAAAAATTATTCGTTTATATATTTCGATTTCTTGCTATTATCTATATATTATTTATGTATGTGAAAGTATGTGAAAGATGCTGTCTTGCTAACACTTTTTCAGAAAAATCGTTTCATATCATAATCATATTATCATATATAAAAGAAAAAGCCTAGATTACGATGTTTATGTACAACTAAACCAATGACTATTCATGATTCCATAATGGAATCAATTCCATACCGGTTCCAAATTAGAGAAATATTATGGTAAAACTTCGTTTGAAACGATGTGGTAGAAAGCAACGTGCGACTTGAAGGACACGATCCGTTGTGGATTTTTCCATCCACCATTTTCGATTTATCTAAGGATGAGAGTGCTCTTGGCTCGACATTGTTTGTTCTGTTACACTCGATTTATTGTTGGGTTGTAAATAGTCCACGATGAAGCTCGAGTAGAAAGGATTAATTCATTTCTTGGGGGCAAGGATCTAGGGTTAATGCTAATTAATCGGAACAACTTCGTAAACGTATCTTCCATATATAGAAATCGAAAGGATCCAATTCGGGCAAGTTTCCAATTCAAAAGCAAGACTTGTTAGAATTTAGCAAATTTTTTCGATTCAAAGTGTATCACACGTGAATCAACTGTCCGTAGGATTCTTTGATAGAAATAAATCAAAAAAGGGGTATGTTGCTGCCACTTTGAAAGGATTAAGAAGCACCGAAGTAATGTCTAAACCCAATGATTTAAAATAAGGATAAAGGATCTAAGAACAAGGAAAGACCTTTTTAATTGTCTCGATAGTCTCACTAATTGGATCAGACTAAAGAATCCAAATAGAATTTGAAACGAGACAAACAAAACAAAAGGGGTTAAAGACCACTCAATAAATGAAAGTGACTAAAGATTTTTCCTTTGAGCTATTTGAGAGTTATCCAACTTGAGTTATGAGTATGAATGGTTTCTTTTTCATTTTCCGGAAGGAAAAAAGACTGAAATCAGAGTCTAATTGATTTTCTAGGCCCATTTGTCATTTAATTTATTAGAATTGCATACATAGACAAAACTTCGAAGTAAATCATTTTTCTCGAGCCGTACGAGGAGAAAACTTCCTATACGGTTCTAGGGGGGGTGTTGGTCATTTACATCTATCCTAATGAGCCGTCTATCGAATCGTTGCAATTGATGTTCGATCCCGAAGAGAAGGAAAAGATCTTAGAAAAGTGGGGTTTTATGATCCAATGAAGAATCAAACTTATTTAAACGTTCCTCTTATTCTATATTTCCTTGAAAAAGGTGCTCAACCCACAGGAACTGTTCAGAATCTTTTAAAGAAAGCAGAAGTTTTAAAGTAACTTCCGTCTAATCAAACGAAATTCAATTAAAGAAAAACTCAGGGGGGGGTAGCAACTTGTATATAACTTTGTATAATTTTGCTCGACTTGTTTTTTGATT